ATACCCCTATATATATATATAAAAAAAACTATAAAACTTCGTATATATACTACGTATATATACTACGTATATATGTAAATTTAAGATCATATATATATATGAAATATATATATATAATCTTTATAGTTTTTTTTACATTTTACCATATTTATTATATAAATATGGTAACTTATATAAAATATCATATTTATATGATAAATATGATATATTTTATATTTATATTCAATATCATATTTATATAATAAATATGATATATATTTATATTCAATATCATATTTATATAATAAATATGATATATATTTATATTCAATATCATATTTATATAATAAATATGATATATATTTATATTCAATATCATATTTATATAATAAATATGATATATATATATAACGCGTACACGTACACCTTTTTAGAGTTATTATCTTATGTATGCAAAACATATATTTTAATTAAACTAAAACCCCCTTAACAAATTATGAAAAAAATAAAAAACAAAACTACCACACTATTAAAGTTTAACCTCTTTAAATAGTAATTTTTTAGAATTCCAGTTCTTAAAAACAAGGTATACCCCTTAGAATTAACATTATTAAGGAATAGATCTATAAATTTTAAATTTTTAACTTTATAAATACTATTTTTAGCCAAATAATCAACCAAAAATTTATACGTTAATTCTTTAAACAATATCTTTAAAACTATAAAAGATAAAAAAATTATTATAAAAAGAAAAACCAAAGGTCCAGAAAAATCAGCATATAAAAAAAGTCTTGGAATATTTAATAAATTAAAATTTAACCATCACAAAAAACTAATAGAAAAAATTACCAACAACAAACTCAAAAAATTTATAAAAACTGTACTACTATAGTGATTTATTACTTTATTAAAACTAAGGAAAAAACTTTTTCATAAACGAAAACTGTAACCAAAAGTTAAAAAAACAGAAACAAAAAATATAAGTCTAAAAAAAATTATATAATTATTAGAAAAAAACAATTCTAAAATAAAATCCTTTCTTACTGCACCACTAGAAAAAATAAGTCCACAAAGACAAAAAAGTGTTACCAATATTTGTAACTGAATAAAGTTTGGTAAGTTACCATTATTACTATAGTTACGCCCATCTTGTTGACCAAACGAACAATGAATAATATAACCAACTTGTATAAATAAACAACTTTTAAAAAGAGCATGACTAACAAGATGAATAAAAGAAATAAAACTTAAACCAAGGCCTAAAGTTACTATAGAAAAACCTATTTGAGATAGCGTACTCAAGGCTACTACCTTCTTCAAATCTTCTTCAACCAAACTTGCTAGCCTAGAAAAAAACATAGTAAATAAACCAATAATCAGAACAAATCTAATAAAATCTTTTTGCAAAACTAAATTATTAAAATTTATTAATAAAATTAAACCCGCTGTAACCAAAGTACTACTGTGAACCAGAGAACTAACCGGAGTAGGAGCTCTCATAGCTTTTGGTAATCAAGAGCTAAAAGGAAACTGAGCACTTTTAGTAAAGGCTGTTAATAGCAATAAAAGTGATATATATCTACTAAACATACTAAAACTCAAGAAATAATAACCTCTAAAAACAGATAATCCAAAAAAAACAAATATAAAATAACCACCTAAACGATTGGTTAAAGCAGTATTCATAGCACCACTACAACTATCCCAATTATTATAAAATAACACTAAAAAAAACCTAGAAATACCTAAAAGATCCCATCTTAATAACATAGTAAAAATACTATTTCTAAAATTTAATCTAAATATACTACCAACAAAAACAATTAAAACAAAATAATAGTAATTAAAATTTAACTCTCTATTTAAATAGTAAGTGCTAAAAACCAAAACACTAAAAGTTACTAAAAATAAAATAAAAGAAAATAAAATACTATTAAAATAAAAATTAAATTTTAAACTTAAAAAATCCCACTCTAACAAATAAATACCAATCTTAAATGCAGGAAGCAATCAAACACTTAAGCCACCTAACAAAAAAATAATACAAATCAAAAAAATAGAAATATTAATATTAAACAACTCAAACCAATTTACCGTATCACCACTCTATATAAAATCCTCCCAAGATAAAAACAAACATTATTAAAAAACTAACATATGAACTTAAATCAGATACTAAAACACCTAAAAATATAACAATTTCCAAATCAAAAATAACAAACATTAACATTGTAATAAAAAAATGAATACTGAAAGAATTTTGGATCTTACCAACTCTAACAAAACCACATTCAAACGCCCTAATTTTATTTTTTCCTAAGTCCTTAATTCTCAAAACAAAATTAATAAGATAAAAAGCCAATAATAAAACTAATGTAAACAACAACACTAAAATTAATACTAAAATAAAGATTTAATAATCTTTAAAGTTTTAAACTTTTACAATGTTCCTTTCGTACTAAATGTATTAAATATAAATATTTATCAAGATAAACAATTCTATCTCACAATGAATTAAACTAATATCACGTCAGATTAATTAATAGAAGAACAGTCTAAACTACTAAGCATTCTCCTCTCTTAGATTATCTGAATACAACATCGATGTAAAACTTACCTTACTATAAGAACTAGATTAGGTATGATTTTCTGTTAACTCCGGAGTAATTCTTTAAATTAAATATAGTGAAATGCTATTATATAATACTCTGCCCTAGAAAATTTATTATACAATTTATAAAATGTATAATAACAGAATTTCCGAAGACTTATCTTTGTATAAATATATTTATTTTTTCTTAAATAAAAATTAAATTCAAACATAAAACATAAATAGAACTAACCAATAACTTCATTCATACTGGAACTCAATAAAAGCACAAATTATTTTGCTACCTTAATGTCCTCACGCTAAGACTGCCATTTAAATTTCATAGGGCAGAAGCCAGCTTTAATATAAAGCCTAAGTCTTTAAAAAACATTTGATCAAGACTTCAAGTTCTTCAATTATATTTTAATAATAAATTAAATTTATAAAATTTACTAATTTACAAATTATATATTTAATAAAAAATTATTAAATAATAAAATAAAAATAAAAATAAGTAGGAAAATGTTGTAAAACATAAAATTAAAACACTTCAAATTTTAAATTTCCTATAATTAAAACCTAATATATAATTTTCTAATATAAAAATAAAAACAGTTATCACAAAGGTCGACATATCAACTCTAATAAGGATAATTTTTAATATGAAACAGTAAAACTAAACCTTATTCTACCCTTTGTTTCTATTTTTCATTAATATGAAATTTTATTGTAATAGTATGCAATACCAATATTTAAAAAAATAAATTTTAAAGCTCTATATTCTTTTACACCACAAGTAAACATTTTATATAAACTATTAAGCTAAATTATTCTATAGTTCCAAAACACCAACTCTTAAAATTATCTAATAAAGTAACTTCTAAAGCAATTGGCATAAAACTATGATTAGCACCACAAATTTCTGAACACTGACCATAAAAAACTCCAACCATCGGAAAACTATAGCTAAAAGTTCTTAAAATACCTCTTATAGCATCTAATTTAACTGACAATGAATTCAAAGCTCAAGCATGAATAACATCAGCAGAAGTAATACAAAAACGAATATTAGTATCACAAGGAATAACACAACGATTATCTACCTCTAATAGACGTGGCTCCCCAAGATTTAACTGATCTAAAGATTTCATATAAGAATCAAATTCTAAACCTGGAATATCACTGTATTCATAACTTCAATACCATTGATGACCTGTCACTTTAACTGTTAAATTACTATCTAGATTCATCAAACCATAATAATACAAAAGCCTTAAAGAAGGAACTATTTGCATTAATAAAATAATAGTCGGAAAAATACTACAAAGAAGTTCACCAAACTGGTACTCAATTTTTTTACTCTTAAAATAAAATGTACCAAAAATTAAATAACCAAAAAGAAGTGTAACAAAAACTAAAACACCCAATAACAAACTACAATTAAAACTATGGAATCAATCCATATAACTAGCAAATAAACTATGTTGAAATAATAAATTATAACCTTGAAAAAAATTATTTATTAATCCTCAAAACCCTTTGATTGGAAGTCAAACATACTAAATTATACTAAAGAATCATAAAGTTTTAACCATTTTATTGACAATAAAACATACTAAATTATACTAAAACTTTTAATAAGAGAAAACCACCTCAAGGGTATGAACCTTACAGACTACATTATCCTATCTTACTAAAAATCAACACCATTTAATTTGCAATTAAATATACTAAATTATACTATGATTTCTAATTTTTTAAACTAGTAGTACTAAAATAAATTTCAGACTGATAACTATGACCAAATACATAATTACTTATACAATACTCAGGACTTCTATTAGAATAGTAATCTCTAATAACCAAACGATAACTAAAGAAAGATTCCAATAAAACATAAATAAATAAAAATAAACCTGCCGTACTAATAATAGAACCATAAGAAGCAATAATATTTCAAACAGAATAAACATCTGGATAATCTAAATACTTACGAGGAAACCCGTGTAAACCAGCAAAATGTAAAGGAAAAAAAGTCAAATTAACACCAACAAATAGCAAAATAAAAACTGCTGACATCATAAGTTTGTCTAAAACATAACCTGTAATAAAACTTCATCAAAGTGTAACACCAGTAAAAATACCAAACACAGCACCAAGACTTAAAACATAGTGAAAATGACTAACAACATAATAAGTATCATGTAAAATAATATCCAGACTAGAATTAGATAATACTACACCAGTCAAACCACCTAAAGTAAATAAAAAAATAAATCCCAAAACCCATAAAAGTAAAGGATTGAAAATTATTTTTATACCAAATAAAGTAGCCAACCATCTAAAAACTTTAACTCCCGTTGGTACAGCAATAACCATTGTAGCAGCAGAAAAATAAGCACGAGAATCAAGATCTATACCAACAGTATACATATGATGTGCTCAAACTACACAACCAATTAAACCAATACTTAAAATAGCATAAACTATACCCAAAGCTCCAAATACCTCTTTTTTACCTGTTAAATATAGTGTAGATTGACTAACAATACCAAAAGCAGGTAAAATTAAAATATAAACCTCAGGATGACCAAAAAACCAAAATAAATGCTGATAAATCAAAGGATTACCACCTGTTCTGGGATCAAAAAAAGAAGTATTTAAATTACGGTCAGTTAATAACATAGTAATAGCACCAGCTAAAACAGGTAAAGATAAAACTAACAAAAAAACAGTTACAAAAACAGTTCAAACAAATAAACTCATATGCTCCAAAGAAATAGAACTTCTACGAAGATTTTTAGTTGTGCACATAAAATTAATACCACCTAAAATAGAACTTAAACCTGCGGCATGTAAACTAAAAATAGCTAAATCAACACTACTACCAGGGTGACCCATAGTCCTCAAAGGAGGATAAACAGTTCAACTAGTACCACAACCTATATCAACAAAACAAGCATCCAAAATTAACAACATAGAGGTAGGTAATAATCAAAATCTTAAATTATTAAGACGTGGAAATCTTATATCAGGAGCTCCTAATATTAGTGGTAATAATCAATTACCAAATCCACCAATTATAGTAGGTATAACCATGAAAAAAATTATTAAAATTGCATGAGCAGTAATAACAGAATTATACAATTGCCCATTACTTAAAAAGAAACCTGGTTTAGCCAATTCTAAACGGATCAATAAAGAAAATCTAGTACCAACCATACCAGACCATAAACCAAAAATAAAATAAAGAGTTCCGATGTCTTTATGATTAGAACTTTCCAACCAGACAGCTAAACCACCTTGATATTTTTTATACATATTAATATAAAAGTTTATTGCTTAAAATAATAACTTAACTTTTAAATAAATTAGTTAATACACTATTATAAATAGTATATTAAAAGGCCTAAAAAAGAGATAAATCTCCAGTATTAATAGAAAACACTTAATCAGAAAACATTATATATTATTATAACAAGAGGCGCTGAAAAGCCTACATTTCAAGTATTAAAATTATAAAAACCCTTACCTATTAAAGATCTAGTAATTAGAAATAAAGAATAGTAAAAAGAAATAACAAAATAAACAAAAATTATTAAAAACATACTTTTACTAATTAATAATCCATTAGAAATAACTAAAAATTCAGATAAGAAAGATAAAGATGGTGGTACCCCACTATTAGATAAAAAAACCACTGAAAATAAAATACCTAAAATTATTCTAGAACTAAAAAAACTACTTATAAAGTAAATTATACGACTACCAGAGGTATGATAGAATTCACCAATTAGATAAAACATCAAAGTAGATGTATAACCATGGGCTAACATTAACATAACACTACTAATCTTACTTCTTATAGTAATAAAAACCAAAGATAATAATAAAAATCTTATATGAGTAACAGAGGAATAAGCTGCCAAGGCCTTAGAATCACTTTGAAACACACAACAAAAAGCTCCAAGAATTATACCTAAAAAGGCAATTAAGATTCAAACATTGTTGTGAACAAAACTCAATCTGCCAAGAATACGTAAAAAACCAGCAGTCCCTAATTTTAATAGCAATCCGGCCAATAACATACTAGCAGTGGTAGGTGCCTCAACATGAGCCTTCGGTAACCATAAATGTAAAAAGTAAATTGGAAATTTTATCATAAAGCTTAATCTTAAAATAAAAAACATTTCTCAAGAAATAATAAAATTATAATAAGAAAAAGCCATAAGAAAATTTCTCTTAAAATAAACAAATAAAAATGGAAATGAACAAAAAGCTGCATAAAACATTAAATAATAAGAAGAATTAATTTTTTCAATTTGGGAACCATAACCTAAAATTATAACTAAAATAGGGAACATAGACAACTCAAAAAACATATACAACATCATTATATTTCTAGGGATAAAAAAAATAATACAAATAAACACTAAAATTTCAGACAAAATCAAAAGATTATTATTTTTCTCTCTAATAACAATAATACCTAAAATAAAAAGACTTATAATAATCAACAAAATAAAACTGTAAGAGTCTAAAACCAAAAATAACCCACCCCAGGAAAAATTATTAAAAATTAAAAATCTAAAAATAACAGAAAATAATAAAAAATAAACCGGTTTAAACAATCATAAAATAGAAACAAACAAAAATTCTAACAAAGCTAATAAAAACCTTATAATTACAAGTTATACATTCTTAATTAAACTATCATAGCTACATTAGTAAGATCATCAATAAACAAAAACAAATAGAAATAACCAAACAACATCAACAAAGTGTCAATATAAAATTGCAAATTCTAAACCCAGATGGTGATTATAGTTAAAATGATTCTTCAGAAGACGTAAAAAATTAAAAGCTAAAAACAAACCACCACACAATACATGAATACCATGAAAACCGGTAGATAAATAAAAAATTCTACCGAAAACTCCATCAGCAATAGAAAAACTAGCCTCTATATATTCTATTAACTGAATACCAGTAAAATAAGCAGCTAATAAACAAGTTAAAACCATTCTGGTTGTACAACTTTTATTACTTAATAAATTATGGTGAGCCCATGTAACTGTTACACCACTACTCAATAAAATAATGGTATTTAATAAAGGAACACCAAAAGGATTAACTAAATGTATACCGAAAGGAGATCATGTCTCACCTAACTCATGTACAGGAACCAGGGCTGCATCAAAAAATGTTCAAAAAATACAAAAAAAGAATATAAACTCCCTAAAAACAAACAAAATTACCCCAAATTTAAATCCATCTATAACAAAAAAATTATGATAACCACTTAAACCTTCTATAGCAATATCCTTACCTCAAGCGAAAGAAATAAATAAAACTGAAAATAAGGTAAAAATAAATAACTCATATAAACCAAACTTAAAAAATATAACTAAAGAACTTAATATACCAGCTGAAGCAAAAAATAAATTAAATGCATAACTAGATAGTCTTAAAATATGAAAATTATGAAATATAACATATTTTAATTTTTAGATCCTAAATCCAATGTATTAACTTATACTAAACATGTAAAATTACTTAAATAAAAACTTACTTGTAGCAAAAATAAACAACAACAAATAAGCTAAAGCAAAATAAATAACAGAAAATAAAGGTCTTAAAATAGTAAAAGGATCCTCTACCATACACTGACCTAATCATCTTAAAATAACAGAAGAAATAATAAATAAAAAAACTAAAAACTTATTTAATTTAGTTAAACAAGATCTGTAGTTATTCACTAATGCAAAAAAATAAAATGTTACAATTCTTATTAAAAGAGCAATAACACCTAAAACTTTATTAGGGATAGCACGCAAAATAGCATAAGCAAATAAAAAATATCACTCGGGCACAATATGAACAGGACTCATCATAGGATCAGCCTCAATAAATATCTCTGCATCACCTAAATTAAAAGGATAAACTAAACTTAAAACAATAAAAACTAATCAAACAATAATATTATAAGCATCTTTTCCAATATACTCCGGGCTAAAACAAACCTTGTCATAATCACCATGACAATAAAGCCTAGAAGTACTCCCAGTACTATGTAAAAAAATTAAATGTCCTAAAACAATAACCAAAATTGCTCAAGGCAATAAGAAATGTAAAACAAAAAAGAACTTCAATGTTGCTCCTGTGACACCAAAACCACTTCAAATTCAAGTAACAATAGTAGGACCTCAAATAGGGATTACCCTTAAAAGACTGGTAATTACAACAGCAGCTCAAAAACTTATCTGTGCTCAAACTAAAACATAACCTATGAAAGCTTCTATTATAACTAGTAAATAAATAGTTAGACCAGACATTCAAACTTTTTTCAAACGATAACTTATAAAAAATAAACCCTTAAAAATGTGTAAATATAAAAAAATAAAAAATAAACTAGCACCATTAAAATGAAAAATACGAAAAATTCAACCAAAATTAACCTCATATATAATATATTGAACAGTAGAAAAAGCTATTAATCTATCTGGAGTGTAGTAAAAAGCTAAAAATGTACCTGTAACAATTTGAAATACCAAAACCATACCCAACATACTACCAAAATTTCAACTTAAAGTTAAAGTTTTACTAGACGGAAGAGTAACTAATATACCATTAACAAAATTTAACAAACTATTATTAATTTTCAATACTCCCAATATTCTTAACTTCTTCAGAGTCATATTTTAAATATAAACTAAAAGAGTAAAAAAAAAATAATGCAACTAAACTCTTTTGCACCAAAAACAAATATTTTTTCTAAACTAAGTCACAAAACCTATAAAAATTATAAACTACAAGGTACACACCTTGTAAAAATTAATTTTATAACAAATAATTAGCAAAATTTAATTAATATATTTTAAACAAAAATAAGTATAAATTAAAAATAAAAAATAAAATTAAGATGTCTATCTTTTTGGACCGTAACCAAACATAGTAATATCTATTTTGCATCTATACTTCTCCCAAAAGGAACTTTACCTTATCAAGATAATATAATATATTTTACTAGAAAAGTAATTAAATAATAGAAACTACTATTAAAGGAATAATAATAAAATAATTAAATTTATTATTAGAAGAATATTCTTCATTATTTTTTATACTTAAATTAATTAACCAAAAACCGAAGGCTAACACAGATAAAAATACACTAAACAATAAAAATAGAGTAAAGAAACTATCAAACTTAAAAATTTCTCTCAAAGAGAAAATCTTAACAAAAAAAGAAACACTAAAAGGAATATTTAAAAAAACTAGAGTAGTTTCCCAATTAATAAAATTATAACCAGAAGATTTAGAAAACTTAGAGATTAATAATACTATCAGAATAAAATAATAAATAAGTAAGTATAAAGTATTAAACATAGAGAAAAAAATTCCCAAAACAATTCAATTAAAAGACTCAGTAGAAGAAATAATAAGCAAATTCTTATAACTTTTCATAACAAAAATTTGAATATAGCAAACCAATAAACCAACTAATAAAATGTATACAGATCTGAGTCAGAAAATTTGTAACAAAATAGTTAAAAATGGTAATTTTTGAAATGTCAAAAATCACATCAAACCATAATTAAAAATATTGTTAGTAACATTAAAAATTCAAAAATGAAGTGGTGCAACCCCAATTTTTAACAAAATAATAAAAAATTGCAAGATACCACTACTAAATAACAAAAAAAGAAGACCTAGAGACTCCTGAATAACAAAATAATTAAAAATTCTAGTGTAACTTTTCCTACTTTTATTTAAAAGAATAAATACAACAGTCATTAACAAAAAAATTCTTCACCAAACAATAATATTATTAGCTATAATACTCAAAAAAGTTAAAAACATTGTAAATAAAGAAAGAAAAATAATCAAAAACGAGTAGGATTTAACCTAGAACAAATTTAGAAGACTTGCTTTATGAACTCGTTAGTTGACTTATATCTTTTGCGCTTAAAACAAATGCACTTCTTATGCTATATCAACTAAGATGTGGTTCACCATTTCCAAATTAAAAGTTTGGCACTTTAAATCTTAAGTTAACATCTTTATATTATTCATTTAAATAAAGAAAAATCAAACGTGAAAAAATATAACTTAGAATAAAAAATACAAAACATTCCATCATGGTGGCAAAAATAGTTAATCAAATATATTGATCACCTATACTTAACTCAAGACCTTGATAAATTATTATTCTAATTAAATGTCCAACCATAATATTAACAGTCAAACGCACAGTTAAAGCTAAAGGACGTGAAAATTCCCTAACAATTTCAACTAATAACATACTTAAAGTTTTAAGATAAGTATCACCAGGCTTTCTTATATAAACAGAAAATTTTTCTCTTGAAATAAAAGTCAACAAAGTACTCAGTCAAGCCACAGCAGCATAAACAAAAGTAAATTCAACCATACCACAAGGACAAAAAGAGTAAGTAAAATAACCACCGAAACAACATGTTAATAAAATAATAAAAGTAAAAACTGAAATAACAGATCTTAAAGGCAGAGTATTTCTATAACTAAAAACACCCACTAATCTATTAAGAAACTTTTTAACTAAAGTATTTAATATACTTTCTTTAAAATAAAACAAAAATTGCAAAACAAAAACAAACATAAAAATATCTAAAAAATAAACTTGATTAATAATAAAAAAATACAGCATAAAAACACAACATAATCAAAGGGACTGGCAACAACTTAAATCAAAATAAACTTATTATCAGATCATAACGATAACGAGGATAAGATCTACGAATAAAAATCAAAACAGAAAAGATTAAAAAAGATATAAAAATTGAAAAATTGAAAAACATAGAAGAGGACAAAACACTAAAAAAAATTAATCTACCATACTCACTTAAAAATAATAAAACAAAAGCTACACTAGCAAACTCTACATTATAACCACTAACTAACTCGCTCTCCCCCTCAGAAAAATCAAATGGTGCACGATTTAACTCTGCAATGATTATAATTAAAAACGGAATATAAATAATTAATAAACTAATATTAAACTTAGAGACAAAATTAAAAACATTATTATGAATAATAATACAAAGAACATACAGAGAAAAAGCAATTTCATAAGAAATACTTTGTCTTCTAGCACGAATAGCACCAATTATACCATACTTAGACTTACTAACAATACCACTAATTAAAGTGGTATAAACAGAAAAACCAATTAAACATAAAAAAAATAACACTGAATACTCAAAACTAATAAAATCAAAAAAATAAGGCAAAGTAAATCACTCAAGATATATTACTACGAAGGAAATACCGGGAACCAATAAAAAAGAGACCTCTGAAGAATTTAAAGGTGTCATCTGCTCTTTTTTTAAAAGTTTTACACCATCTAATAAAGCTTGAGCCAAACCCATAAAAGTAACCTTAGTAGGTCCTAAACGATTTTGACTACTACCTAGTAGATGACGCTCATATAAAGTAATAAAAGCAATACTTTGAACAATAAAAATTATCATTAAAATAACTATAATTAAAACAAGAATAATCAAGAGCAAAATATCTTTAGATTTACAATCTAACGTTTTAGAATTAAACTAAACTCTTAAATTAAGAGGTAAACCTTTTGATTAACAGTCAACAATTCTATAATTAAACTAACTCTTAAAAACTACGAGTTACCTCAAAATATGTTTTCAAAACATATTTAAATATAGTTCTATTACTAGATTCAGGTTCCCCTAAAACTACTTTACTACAACTTACCCCCCTTTGGGCAACTGATGGATGATTTGTACCACCTCTAGATAAACTTCAAAAATATATAAAAAATTTTTTACTGTCTTTTACAATTTCATTTAAATTACTAAATCTAAAATCCATAATATAAAATATTGTAGGCCAAATGTTTCTTTAATCATAAACCGGGTATATATCTATTTTAATAAATTAAAAATTTTTCATTATAATCCTTAAGAATAAAATAAACGATCATACACGAGTCAAAAAATTAAGTTGTTAATGAGGGTTCTCAGTTACTACTCAGCCTCCAAAGATAATTTAGAATGTCTGCCAATATCTTTTCAGTTTAAATACAACTCTACTCCTGCTCTTTTAATTTTTGTCTAAACAGGTACTAATCTGTTTTGATCAACAAATCTTAAAATTATGAAAATTCACCTATATAAATTCAAATTCTACCAAAAATTTAAAAGTTAAACAAACAATTTCATAATTAACATCAATTAAAGTACAAGCTTTAACAAGTCTAGCCGATTATTCTGGAACAAGTATTTTACAAGCGATAAATTGCCGAGGTAAAATTTTATTGCCTACTTAGTAAATCAAGTTTAGATAATACCACTTTAAATCATCTTAAACCATGATCAAATTTTAATTCCCTAAAAGAAAACTTTATAAGATAGAAAACCACTTCTGCGAAAAAGAAATATACTTATTTATACTATTACCTCTACAGAAATAAATTTTTGATTTTGAAGATCAATAGTTTAAACTTAACTTATATCTGCAACACATTAAAAAATACAATTATCACTACCAAAAAACTTTATATTACCTACTATCACCACCATACCTAAAATTCTAGAAGTAACAGAAAAACACATAAAATAAAAAAACATTATCTCTCTTAACAAATAAGAAAACTTAAGAAATAACCTCAACATTAAAAACTCCAAGGAAATTAAAATAAAAATTAAACGTTGTCACTTGAAAATAAATATAAATAATCTAACAAATAAAAACATAATTTTAAACTTTACGCAAAGCACCAGAAAAATTCAAAAAATAACTACTAAAATTTATAAAAAACAATAAACAAACTAAAATAAAGAAAAAAATAAATCAGTAAATACTATAATAAAAACCACTAAGACCAACAAACTTTCTATACTCCAAGAAAGAGGGAGAAAAATAAATAAAACTCAAAAGTAATACTAAAAATCCTATATAGCTTTTAACCACATTAATTTTAGAAAGCCTAGAAAAATAAACTAAAATAACAAAAATACCTCTTAAAAAAAGTAAACAAATAAAATAAGAAAATCAAATATGAACACTCATAGAAATAATAGGTATTCTGAATAATAAAGAAAAAATTAAGAAAAAACTACTCTGTATTGGATCTATATTAACATAACTAACAAAACTTCTTAACACTGCTAAAAAGAAAAACAACTTCAATATAGAATTTTAAACCTTATCATTGTAAGTGATGTATTCTAAATTAAACTAAAAATTCTATCAGTAATAATATCTTAGCAACCCAAATGCTATATTTTTATTAAACTATTTACTG